CAGGCTGCACTGAGCCGGAAGTCTGGATATGTTGACCAGAATGATGATCTGGATGGAACGGGAACGAGAGCGAGGTCATCCTCTCCACGTCGTTAGAGCTATCCGGCACGTTCTAAGCGCAAGGAAGTCCTACTCTACTATTACTGTCTATGCGGAGGGTGATAAAGACTCATTTCCTTCTTTCCGTTTGGTTAGCGGTCAGTAGTAACTAGAGCCCACGGCAGGTGCCGCAGACCGTAGAGAGAGTTTTAGTTCAGTTCGCACCGTCAAGCGCTAGTGAAAGTCAGTTTCGGTTAGCGGGACAGCTGGAAGTCGAGGGTGACTTTCAAGCAATAAATAGGCACAGTTGGAAAGCGATGCGCTCAAGCCTTTATGGATAAATAGGTAGTACAGAAACTCTTCTTTGCGGTGAGCGGTACGTCTAAGTTCCGGGAGTCGCAGATCCATTTTTCTTCCGGTAGTGGAAGGCGAGATGTAGGCCTATCGAAAGTGAAGCTACAAAAATACACTCCGATTTTCGTTATTAAAGCGGTATCCTAAAAGGGAAGGAAGCCCTTTAATGAAAACCGGACCTGAAGAGACGTAGGCCGAGACTAGAGTCCGATCCGAACCTTCACTTTCACCTGAAACCTCGATGTTTAGTGAAGAACAACCAACATGCGAATGCGATTTTGAAGGTTTCTTTTGCTTGCGATCAATCTAGTGAGCTCTTTCAAGCCCATAGTAGGGCTTTAGGTTCAGACTGAAATCTTTTTCTTTTCGGGCCTTAGTCGAGGGAGGAGAGCGAAGCGAACAAAAGAGGAGGAGGGCGCTAGGCGGTGTCAAGAGCTTGATAGTAGAATAGGTAGAGAAAAATTCGACTCGTGATTTTCAATCAATCAAGGAATGGTTCCAGGATCCTGGTAAACAGGAATGGAGCTTTCGAAGGCAGGCGTAGATCCATTACGCACCGACTCTCACATGGTGGCAGCGTATGGGGTTTTGTATCACGGAACAAGCTACTTCTATCGGTCTAGTCCGATAGAAAGACGTGGGCTAGTTTGTCGAGAGAGGCGTTCGTATTCGACGTGAGTCGGTGGATTCGCCCAACCGGGCATAGAAAGTTCTAGAACGAATCTGGTGGGTTGGGATTCTTCATTGGTCTTCCAATTTCATCGCCGCATGAACGAGACCCCGGATTAAATATAGCGTCCGGTCGTGATTCAGTTGTCAAGATCGAGACACACGTCGTAGTTTCTCCAACCGGACGGGGAATTATACTCAAGGCAGGCGCTCAGTAGGCCATTCTCAAAGCAGACCCACGGGTGTAGCATGGTCGTCAGCTCATCCCTAACTATAGATAGAGCAGTCGCCAAATCCAATCCACATGAGAGATGAGGAACCGTTAGGACGAGGGAGAGAATCGGGCGAAGGAAAGGATGAATTCCTAAATGCAGTAGTGTTTAGAAAGTTTCCCTCAATGGATATAGTCCAATGACTAAGCAAGAGCTGACGATTGAACTAGCAATAGCAAGCAAGTAAAGTATTCAATAACCCTAGGAATGGAAAGTGAGGATTGAACTAGCAGGGTTCTATCAATGAAATCAGAATCAATCTGGAATTGTCTAGCTTAGCTATAAAGTGCAATCAATCCAAGAGCAATCCCTGCGCCTTAGTAATGATTGACTGAGAGTCACTAATAAACCTACTCACTCGAAAGTAGCCTTGTCAACTGACTATTAAACCCTCCATTCACAAGCAGTTCTCCAAGACTTCTGCCTTTCCTACTCCCATCCAGTAGAGCAATTGCATGTAAAGTCCAGCATAAAGGATTGGGCGTCCAAGCTTGACTAAGAAGAGGGAAAGGTTGAGCTAAAGCGATGTAGAGTTGGCTAGCAATATGGACTAATCTCAGCAACTCAGCAAGCAAGAACTGTTAGGTGAACTCTTTATTCTATAATATATAGAAAGAAATTCAATTCAGCCTTACGTTAGCGATGAAGCTAGCTTTGAGCTTAGATGGAAGGAACAAGGAATACAAAGGAAGAGTAAAGGGAGAGGTGAAGAAAGGCCTGTAGGCGAAGGGGAAGTTATTGCTAACGATGGTATTCATATCGCTGAGTTGGAACACGAAGCAAGCTTTTGGATTAAGTGAAGGCGTGAGGTATCGAACACAAGCTAAGGGTTAGTAAAGTGGCTCAGGTATAGAAAGTTACCTACTACAAAGAGTACCATAGCAATGAAGAGATAGAGATCGTCTATGGATAAGGTTGAGCTAAGCGAGGTAGACTTTACAGACTCTGGATGATCCTATGCTTAATACATTCTCCAATTCAAGTGAGATGCCGAAGGCAAAGTACTTTAAGAAGGGAAGAGCTTGGCCTAGAATGAGCAAGGGATAGAGATGATGGTATGAATGCTTTCATCAACAGAAGTTTCATCCTCGGATTCCTACCGACCCACCTCAGACTTATTCATCATCGTTCTGGTACTGGCCGGCCTAATGCTTTTCCCTCTCCTATCAAGGAATAGGCATAAGTGACTTGCTCAAAGTAGAATGTCATATGATAAGATGTTTTCAGAATCCTCCCGTTGATGCATTGCTTAGCTAATTTAGTCTCTGTTCTCATCGCAGCTCTGGTTGAATGGAAGGGAGGTAGGCCTAATTTAGGAGTGTACCGATGTTAACGATGGTGGTGATGGTGACCAACAAAGGCATGCTTTCTTCCTCCAATCGAGAGCCTAATCTTTCTTGGCTTAAATCAGATTCCAAAATCAAATGAGAGAAGAGCCATAGTAAGTGGTCAGCATAGAATGAGCCTTCTTTCTTCCTACCTTTAGCATTACCATTCTCTCATCGATTACTGCAAACTCTACCCTTCTCAGTAAACTTCTAGCTAGTGAATCTTACCTACTATTCTATTTTAGTGAAGGGAATGCTCTAGCCTCTCTGCAAACCTGCACTGTCCCGGGTCTCTCAATCTTCCAATCCAGCCTCCTTTCTAGATATAGACCTGAGTGGCCTTTTTCCTTCTTATTCAATTAATTACTAGGCTTGGTCTAGCCAGCTTTCCCTTCAAAGGTAGCTATGGAGGAAGGCTGACGGATAGTGAATTGGAAGTAGGATTACTAAGTACTTCCATAGTAGAGTTATGGCTTAAATCATGTTAGGATCTTGATCTGGCTAAAGAATGAATCTTTCATTTTATAAGGAATAGAGAATAAGGACTAGGGAGGGGCCTTATTTAGGAAGAGGCTAAGGATTCTGGGAATAAGAAGAGGGCTAAGCAAGTTCGTAGCCGTCTGGAAGGAAAGCACATCAACCGCTAGCACAGGAAGCAATTAATTGAGGGTTGAAAGGGCACTTTCAGAGTCGCAGCTGGGGAAAAAGAAAGCCATATGATCAGCTTTGGTAAACTAGCAGGAGAAAGCAAATTCCCCTTATTCAGCGGATTAGGCTTCGTAAAGAGAAGGAAGGACTTTCTCGGTTTAAGTACTAAATGAAGAATAATAAATAAAAAAAAGCCAGAAAAAATCGGGCTATCTGAGACAGTTTAAGGGTATTTCTGTCTTAAGAGACCTAATTTGAACTAAGTTTTGCCGTAAATCGAGGTAGACTCTTTTGACCTTCCCCTCCCTCTCTCTCTTCTCTCTGAAACTCCCTTTATTAAAATTTAAGCATCAAAAGACGATTACCTGTGGTCTCAGCTCCACCATACCTGAAAAGGTTTCAGTGTAGTTCCTATTGAGTCAGATCAGGGATTCTTTATCTTTAGAAAAGGAAGATCATCTGTCCTTCAATCCCATTCGTACCTTCTTATTATAGGTCTTATGAAATTGAAAACAACTTCTTCTTATTAACTGTGCACAACCCCTTCGGATTCCACTTGCAAACGAGACCTCCGCACCAGGGGCCCACTGCTCTTCCTCGACGTCCCACAGCGTATTCTGTAACAACCGATTCTAAAACATTTCCTGAACCACCGCTTACGGCTATTTGAACAATGGATATAAAACCAACTGCGGTTACGTGGAAAAGACCATAAAAAGCGGCACCGGCTACTCGAACATTAAGAGCAGATTGGACTGGATGCCTCTTCCTTGCTTTGCTTATGGCTTGGCCAATTGACATTGTCTTCGATCGAGTGCTCTTATTTCACAACGATAGGTGGGTTACCCTTTCTTTGAACCTTGTCAATGATCGAACTTAAAACAACGGGCGGCCTACTTCCTTTCGGTCAGCTGCCCCTCAACCGCTTCAGGGGACTTTCTCGTCTGAAAATTGCACGCTCGTGGAAATAAATGGTATTTATTCTTTTCCCTGCCATTCCTTGCGTAAGAGTGCTTCTGTAACATGCTCACGCCGAAAGTCATTAAAATAGGTTTTAGTCTCATTATAAAAGCGACTGAAAACGCCATGCTGCATAATATCTCTCTCTATTTCGAGCATTTGCTCACCCCCATAGCGCTCTTCTAACATTTCGACTAAGCGTTCCGTCTGGAACCCACCAGGGAGACGCATTCCTTCCTGTCTCCTCAATTCCCGGATGTGTTCCCCGATTCGCTCGTGGGACTTGAGAATTTCTCTGCTCGTTGCTAATTGGCTTCGACGATCGAGCTCATTCCAAAGTTGATCCTGGGTAACATCCCCTTCGGGTATTTCCTGGGGGGTCAAGACCTTCACGGACCACCAACCCAATCCTACCTTAAAACCCAGGTTTATTTCGAGGACGTGATCTAGCTTGTTTTCCTGCCAAGAGGCCTGCTTGGTTCCCGGTTTCCCGTTCTCTTTGTCTAAGGCTAAGAATTCTATTGTCATTTTCTCCCTATAATGGAGCTCTAGTTACTATCATACCATCGAAATAGACAAGAGTTTTGGTATATCTTCAATCAAGTATAAATGTTTTCTATAAAGTAAAAGAAAGAAGTAACCCTCCCCTAAGGTAAAAATCATGCTTTTAAAATGCAAGGCAAATAGTTAGTATCCGGGCTTGCACCCCCTAGAATTCTTTATCTCACTCGGTACCTTGCTTGACTTGAGGGCACGGCACTTACTTGCTAGTAAAAGTCTTCATAAGAAATCACTATTCTAAATGTCTCCTTATGGTTGAGTGAGGTGGGAGTCCCTCTTTATAACCCAATAACATAACCCTCTCCCCAAGGGTTAGGCCTATTCGAAAGAATAAGTTCTTTCACAGGTATGGAAGAGTAGGAGGGGTAGGCCATGGGCTTTGCTTAACGAATTGATTTTCGTTTGTTTCCCTTTCCCCTGTAGTGAAGCAGGAACTCAGAGTAACATTGCTATCTAATCGATTTTCGAAAGAGCAAACTTCATTCATTGAACGCAAGTAAGCGATAGGCGATGTGGCATACCGTTTGGCACTACCTCCAGCGCTCTCCAGAGTTCACAAAGTATTCCACGTATCCATGCTGAGGAAATACGTACCGTCGCCAGAGCATATCTGGTTGAGAGAGGATGTGGTTGTAGATAAGAAATTCACTTATGAAGAACGCCCGGAGAAGATTGTTGACAGAAAGGATCAGGTACTCAGGACGCGCACAATTCCATACGTCAAAGTTCAGTGGAGGAATCATTCCGAGCGCGAAGCTACATGGGAACTAGAGGAGAAGATGCGGGAGGAGCACCCTCACCTTTTCGACACGCCAGGTAAGAGTTTTGTCCTCAAAACTCACACTTAATGATTTGAATCGATGTGGATATAGTCTCGCACCTTTCTTTCGGTTTTCCAAGTATCTCTCCCTCGGTATGGTCGTTCCCTTGGACCCTAACCTAACATAAAGGGTCGTGTGCCATCCCGCTTCTGCCAGAATCGAAGCCAATACGTGGACGCTTAAATGATTTGGTTCACGTCTTTCAATGCCTTAAGTTAGTTATTTTCTTACCCGAGTGACAGAATTCCAGAGTTCATTCCTAAACCGGAAAGATCGTACCAAACTAAAAGAGAGTCTACCAAACCCAAACAAGGATCTTCCCAGCCTTCCACCAAAGCCACAACACTTCCTGTATCACCATCTCCGCTCACAGAGGGATAAGCGGCTGAAAGGCAAAGATAAGAACTGCCTACTCAATTACAACTAACTAACCGCCTGAGCGAATTGCCGATCTCTTTCCCAAGGGATGATCTTCCTTTCATTCAGAAAGGCCTCCATCTTGCATTTTCACGCGCTCAATCGGAATTTGTTAGGTAGATGTGAGGAAAGAGCAGTGCTTTATTAATAGTCGTGGGGGTCTGTAGGCCCCATTGTCTTGTTGTTGTGTAGCTACTATTTTCGAGTGTTGGAGCTGAGCTGATTGGAGCTCGGGATTTCCTTAAGCGAGTTCAAGGAAGTGACGTGAAGGTAACCTTAGGTAAGGAGCTGACGAGAGAAACAGGTCTCCACGTCTTTTGGTAGTGGAGGAAAGAAGGCGGACTTAATTGAGTTGTGGTCTTTCTTTCTTGTTGGGGGGCTCTAGTAAGGTATGGGGCTTTCAAAGGGGGGAAATTCACCCAGTCTAAGCCAGGCAAGCAATGCAAAGCTAGACGAACCCAGACAGAGAAAGATCGGGCTTTGGAAGCGGGATGACATACGGACTATGCACAATTCCGTCACGTGCGGGTAGACCAGAACGTAGACCTGTCATTCCTTAACCGGGATGGTAAGGCCCTTGAAGCTGAATTGGATCAAAGGCTGCGCATCTCGCACCTTGCTACTTCTTTCGTAACAAAGCGAATGAGTAATCGAATGCCCTAGCCCGAAGAAGCTGCTTGAAACTGTCCTGGAATCCCTACTCGCCCATGTCGGGATTCAACCTAAGGCTTGTTCGAAGTCCGAATGAATGGATAATACATACATAAAGAATATGAAGCACAATCTCCAACTCTTAACCGGTGGCATCTTTGCTTGTTCCTGATGCTTCAATTTATGTAGGGCTCCGTCCCGGAAGTGGACTTCTCTTCTCCTTTCGTTCTCTTCCTTCTTTTTTGGTTAGATATTAATACATAGTAGTACTCAAAGAGTCTTTGTCAGTACGGAAAGCTAGTCTGATTCTTTTGAATGAATAGCATTTTTTTTTCCTATTACTTTCTTTTTTGATACTCCCTTCGCGGATCTCCCCTCTTATCCAATCAACCAACTGTCCCAGGCCGGGAAATAGCGTTCCCGGAAGAAGCTTTCGCCGCCCCTAGCTCTTAGCTGTCTCCTTTTAGTCAGAGGTCAATAAACTGGAATTCGACATCAATGGAGAAGAAAGCAGACTTGTTCGCTCACTCTTCTTGCCAAAGTGATTGATCTCTCTTTATTTTCGGACGGGTATTCCCGCCGAGGAGACCCGCCCCGACCTTGATTAGCTCACTCTTTTATTAGCTGGTCTTTGCTTTCCTGTGAACATTCTCTTTCTAGATAGAACTGGTGTGCACCAGAGCTGGAGCAATTCATGGAAAGCATCCTTATCAGACTGATTAAAGAACGGAGAGTCTCATCTCCTGGGGCCTGACCCTGTGATGTAGAATCCTTTGCTCTTTCACGCATTGATCTTGATTCGGGTTTCAATTCATTTCTTTCTCAGCCTTGCACCCGGTAATAACGGAACTTGAAGTCTTGCTCGTCTCTTTCATTGACCAGGAAAGGATTCTCAGTGATAGGAGGACACTCTATCAAAGGCCTTGATCCAGCTCTCGCTTCTGTCTCAACTACAGGCCTTCACTCTACTCTCTCGTTCAGATCCTCCGTTCTAGGTCCAGGCATACGCAAGGATGGGAAGGAGACCACAACTCCAGATCGATGTCCCAGGTCAGGTTACCACCCCTCTCTCTATCGCTCTCTCCCTCGGCATACAATCAATGGGCACAATCAAATTCTGAAGTGGATTCAAAAACTAGAAAGCCTTAAGATCTTCCCTCTCCTGACCATGAGGAACGAGTGAATGAAAGCATAAATACGGGCTCTCATGGATTAGTCGTCATGAGGCCCTCTTGATAATCTTTGTCTTTTGAGATCTTCCCCACATAGGGATGCTATTCTTGCAAATGCTTACTGCCCAACAACATCTTTTCGAAGCAAACGGAGCTCACCGATATCAAGTTTGACTTCCGCCGAATACGAAAGGTAAAAAGCAAGTCAATCTATTAGCCATCTCCCTTCGGCTCCTCTTTAGATCGTGGACTCGGGCTTTTTAAGGGAAGCACTTCGTTCCACTCGTTCTAGACATACTCTAAACTCCTAACAAGAGAAAGAAGGAAAACAAGGAGTAAACAAGAGCTACAACAACTAGAGTGTCAAGGCCAGGAGGAGGCAAGGGAAGTTTCTTTTGGGAAGCAAGCCCCTCAACTTATCCGCTTATCGGAAAGAGCAGGGACCTACTACCTACAGGCAGAGACAGGACAGCAAACTTATGGGCACCATTTTGTAAGTCATATCTATTCTTTGCTCGTGAAGTCTACGAAGCGAGCCTTCACTGGGGAGATAGCGACCTCTTCAACTCCACTACTACTACCTGTACTCAATCAAGTACAAGTAACAAAAAAAAAGACACTATTAATACAAGAAAAAAGGAGGTATTTTTCTTTTTGGAAGCGAAGCGACCTAGTCGAGCTATTGTCAAGTTAAGCAGTTCCTCTTGTCGAGCTAGACTCTACTCGCGCTATAGTCGAGGAAAGCTCGCGCGTTATTCGTGTTAAGCTGTCGAGTTAACTAGACTCGAGGAACTAATCCTTTAGGTTTAGGCAACTCCTCCTCTCTGAGAAGAGGACACTTACTTAGTTCAGTGCAACAACAAAAGAAAGGACCCTTACCCCTCTATATCCCTTTTGGGGGGAAGATCAAACTCTTTAACTCAATCTACTACTACTGTTCTCACTCATTGACATAAGTAAAAGCTACCAGTTCCTTACTCAAAGAACTCGTACCGGTACTCTTGAGTTCACAACCCTAAAAACCTTAGATTGGAGTATAAACTCGATCCTACTAATTACGTAGAACCATGAACCATCGATCGAGTGAGTTCGAGGTGGTTCATGCTTTCTATATAAGTCGCTGTACGCTAAGGCAAAGGTTGTAACCATGCGTCATGCGTGCCGTAAGCGGGCTCTGGTGGGGGAACCCGTAGGAAGGGGGGACGACCCGCCGAATTCACATCAGAAATCGCCATAACACAAACGAAATCTTGAATTGCGTATAGAAACAAAACGAACCACTTCTATTCTCGGAGCTGAGGTATATGAAGAATGGCTTTTTGGTCCCTTTCGTCCAGTGGTTAGGACATCGTCTTTTCATGTCGAAGACACGGGTTCGATTCCCGTAAGGGATGGCTACTCTTTCCCGGCCGCTTTCAGTTAGTGTTCATTGCTGAGTGATCGCTCGCTATCTGGCTGGAAAAGGTGGTCCGGAAGCTTTCTCTCTCCCAGCAAGCAAGACGAGATCACCACTTCTCTCAGTAATGGACTTCCTTTCATTCTTCCTTAGCCTATGATGTCCTATCATAGATTATCGAACCTCCGACAGACAGAATCCCCATGCATGCGTTCTTTCTCTCCTCCCCCCAGCCATACATCTCTTTTTTTTTCTTTTGGCCGTTTTTGTTAGGCATTGAACCCCACCTTAGGTGCTGAGTGGTGTCCTCCCCTCCCTAATACCTAAAAAAAGTTCCGTCTATGGAGCCTAAAGCTTAAACCATGGCAGTAAGCAGTAAGTTGGCCTAGTCTCTTGCCCAGCCTTCGCCTTCTTCAGTGGCCAAGTTGAAGCGTTCAACGGCCTACCACCTTTCTTTTTCAAGGTTGAGCTTGTTCAATTGAAGCTAATGCTATGCAGCCCTTCCCTTGTTCAAGAGAAGGCGAGGACTTTCTTTTAGCTACCGGCCCAAACAAAAGAGATTAGCCTCTTGATCGATCGATTGATTGGATTGCAGTACGAAGGGGTTTAAGAAGGAGGCATTGGAGAGAAGTAGGCACGGTGGCCAACCAAGGCAGTGAAATCGAGACAATCAATCGGAAGAGGGTTTAGTTAGGAGTCCGGGTTCCATCCTATAAGTTGAAGGAAGGGAGCAAAGGAAGTTCTCTTTGCCCTTAGTCTTGGGTTCAGTGAATAGGGAAATTAGGTTAGTCTTATTCCCTAGCTGAGTGAATAGGCCGATATTTCGTATAGTGATAACGCTTTCTCTTTCTTATAGGGGTCTATTTTCTCTGACTTGACTCAGCTTGACCTACTTGACTCAGCGGTTAGAGTATCGCTTTCATACGGCGAGAGTCATTGGTTCAAATCCAATAGTAGGTAAGGCCGAAAGCCCTGCTTTTGCCAGCATGACAGCAAGCACGGACTGGCGGAGTCAACTGAATGACCAAAGCATCGGTTGCTTCCACTTGTGGCCTTCTTCGACCGCCTTGACACCTTAATCTCAGGGAACCCCCTCTCCTCTCTTCTTCTCTTCATGTATGTATGTATGTGGGCTGCCTGCCCCGTCCCGAATAGACGAACAGGAACAAGCTGAAGAAAGGCGCGAGAGAGAGTTTATACTCAATGCACCTCCCCTCTTCCACAATTAGGTGAAGACCTGGGGGCCGGAAACCCCAACGGGAAACCTTTCACCGCGCCACACGATTCTTTCGCGAAGCGCTCTCTCAGACGCACTCCTGCCTCCGCAAGCAAAGAGGTTTCAAAGATACCAGGCGACCAAGTGAAAGTGAACAGCCCCGAGCAAATCTTATAGAGAGCGTACCCGTTGTAGCCAAACAAAAAAAAAGAAATGAACAGCAGCATCTATAGTTGTGGACAGTCAAAAAAAGAGGTTCTTCGAAGCTGTGCTAATGGTGGTCAAGGATAAGGTACTAGTTTCAGTGGGAGACATTAAGTCTGCATGAGAAATCTGGGAGACTCCACAGAGAATGTATGAGTCAGTGACAATGGTAAACATGAAGTTTCTTCGGCAACGGTTTTTTCCAAGCAAGATGCAAGAGGGGACGAGCGTGTCTCAGCACTTAGACAAGATGGAGAAGATTCTCAAAGAATTTTGAGCAGTTAGAGTAAAAATGACTGATCGTGATTAGTGACCGGGAAGTCTGCTGAAGTCGTTTGAGTCTTTGACAACCACTCTATCCCGTGAAACTCCTCCTTTAACTATGATTGATCTGACCATTTTCTTTAGGCAGAAGCTGAAGATTTGAACAGCAGTCTGAAAAGAAAAGACTAATGCTGCGCAAAAGAATATGTTTCAAAAGAAGAAAAAGCACTGAGTGCAGAATAACCTGAAAAACATATAGTGTTGGTCCTTCAATGCTAGAAGAAAGGTCACTTGACTTTTGAGTGCCCATAAAAGAAAGGCAGAATTTTGTGCAGATATGATTGAAGAACTAGTCCCCTATATGCCCCTTTATCATCTTCAATTCTGATGCGTAAGCAAAAGAATTGAAGATGATGTCAACTCTTCAAGGTGTGCTTTCCCCAAGTTTGTCAGGATCCTCTACATCTGTTCAGTCCTCCTCGAGTGTACATTCAATGTCCAAAAGCTTGCTGGTCCTGCTGCGAAGTTTACCACTCCGCTAACGCTATGTGATCCGGTCAAGGTATGAAGTAACTCGACCAACGGGAGAGGGGAATCGAATGGTCTTTTTCAACTTGACAATCCCTTTCCATATCATTATATAGGCATATATAGGATTCACGACTGACGACGCCCTGTGTACTGTAAGCAAGTAACTCCACCAAGAGAAGTGCGAATCCACCAAGGGCATCCCCAGTAGCATTAAGTTATATGCAAATGACAGCCAAGGAAGGAATTGGGCCGGTAAAGAAGACTGGAACCGATGTTCCAGATCATTACGAATCCTAAGCCAACTGATGCCCACACCATAGCGAGTCCTCTTAGCTTTATTGGAGCAGGTGCCCAAGCTTCTTTGGCTAAAGCACATCTCCTGTCTGAACCCTTGACCGATTCAAAAGACAAATGCACAAACCCACATTGAAGAAAGAGATGATCGAGTCTCTTACGCCATCCTAGGCGGTTATCCCGTAGCGTCTCTGCCGGCTACTTTCTAAGGTTCAGGTTTGTCTGCCTATCCTAGGTGACCATCTTCGTCTACTACAACTAGGGTTTTTTCTTTGGGACAGATTCGTTTTTGATCTCGTCAACTCGGAACTTATCTAGCAACTCCTTAGCTACAACTCTTTCACTCGGGCTAATTTTCTTATCGGGCAGGTTGCCACCCCTTTCTTTGTTCAATACCCGAACTCTAGTAAGTAGCTTAATCTGTCGAGAGGAACCATTCCTACCGGATCGGACATGTAATCAGTCTTCTCCGCTTGAGAGGGAAAGAAAGACATCCAAAGAATCTTTATCTATGGCTCTACCAGGGAATCCTAGTTAGTTATAGGGTTATGAACCAGAGCAGAGATAGGAAAAAGCATATCCTATGTATACTGAACCTGAGCTTGCTTACCATAGGACTGCTATTGGATAGGTTTACCTTTTTTCTCCAACTCGCTTATTATAGTGGGAAGCTCGGCTGGTAAGGGATTCTATTAGGATAGGACTCCAACTGTAAGAACTGGCCTTAGTACTGCAGCAATTGGAAGGAGAACTGAAAAGACCTTCGACCATTTCATTTGGTAGCACGTTTAGCTCGTTATGAAACGTATTGTTAGAACTAGAAGTGTTCTTAGTCCAGGTAAGAGTCCAATGCTAGATTAATAATGTAAAATATGAGATATCCTAAGGTATTTAATTGCTTGTTTGATAGAATAAGGAGGAAATAAGTATGTTTCCTATTGATAGTGGCACTCCCACAGGCTGGCTTGGGGCTAACCCTTCCTGACAAGGAATTTCATGACGGGCTGACCTTTTCCTAGCCTTTACCAGACGATTAGCGAAATGAAATCGAGGAATCAAGGACGATTCGATGACTCTCTCCAATAGATATCGATTTGCGGACGATGTCGTTAAAGAGTCGACACCGCTTTGCACAAGAATCGGTTCTTTGTATGGATGGACAGAAGGGCTCAGCCAGACCCGGTTCAATTCGTTTTTTGCGGGAATACCAACCAGGTTCAAGTTCAAGGGAAGAGAAAAGAAAGCGTAACTCTTTCTTTGCTTGTTGTCCTCTCACTCTTTTAGCCTGCCTTGTGGAGGTCTCTCGGGTGTCTACGGCGGATCCGATCAGTCTCGTGATGAAGAGAAGTCTTTTCCGATCTTCCACTAAGAAAGGTATCGTCACGACAACTAAATTTGCCCGGTAAACTAGTAGGGGCTCCCCATGGTTTAGTAATAGGGAGGGGAGAATGTATTTTCATCCGGGGGTTCATTTCATTCATTATGAACTAAAAAAAAAGTATAAGGCTGATTAGTGAGGTCTTAAAAACTTCATACAATGAATGATCAGCCATTCCATTTGTGCTTTCAGCAAGTAGGCGACGCGAATCTATGGTTTCTATGTTTCAATCGGGTACCAATTGCTTGGATACGTTTGAAAGCCTCGAGATGACTTTAATAAAAAATGCTTTCTAGGTTTGTCTTGTGTCTCCGTAACAAATGGTCCATTTATTGATGGGCGAACGACGGGGATTGAACCCGCGCGTGGTGGATTCACAATCCACTGCCTTGATCCACTTGGCTACATCCGCCCCTACCCCCGCACAGGTTTTAGTCTCTATCTACGATCAGATTATGAACCCCCCTATGACCGCTATCAAAGAGAAGCTTTTTCCTATACTATAACTATAGTAGTAGCAAGTCTATTTCTTGTTTTTTGGAATTAGGGGAAGCAAAGCTTCAAACAAAGAGGTTGGGCTGTTCACTTCATTGATTTGACTTCACTTGACTTAAGATTAAAGATAGGGGCCGGGCGGGCAGTGAAGGCTCGTTTAGTAGACAGCAAGCTCCGCTTTTTGAAGCGAGCCCCCATCAGAGAAAGCCATTGCACGCTAGCCTCTTGTATAGGGTTCCCTGCGCACCCCTAAACTACAAGCTAGCTTTGAAGCCCCTACTTTCTTGATGGTTGGGATATTAGAAGAAGCCCCTTTCTACAAACCTTTCTAGAATATATATAAGGGAAGCTCTTCGAGCTTTCTTCGCATGCTTGAGCTTTCCCCTTTCTATTAGTAAGGTTGTCAAAAGGTAGGTTTCTTACTTAGTGCTTGTGCTAAGGAGCTTCTTTCTCAAAGTAAACTTTCTTCTTGCTTTAGAAAGATTGCAGGGGCGCGTAAGCGCCCTTCCTTCAGCCGGCTCCGCCCTATCTATTCATCTCTTTTATCAAATGGATCTTTAGGGATCTCTCTTGTTCATAGATCTTGAAACCAGATCAATAATATCCATTTCTCAATATATCTTTCTATCTATCGATAGATAGAAAGATATAGATCTCTATCTGGATCTATCTCCATATCTAAGAAAGAACCAACACTTAAAGGGCGTAACCAACGGAAGGTTCTCACCCTGTCCCCTACATTGTTCTCCGACGATGCCCCCTGGGCGAAAGGGGCCACCATTCTCTTTCTTCAATCGTTCCGATCAGGACAAGTGGGTTGGTTGGTTTCGTCCTTCTATCTACGCAATTCTCTGTCTTCGTTCGTGATCATGTTGGGCGAAAGGTAGTTAGTTGTAGAGGAGCGGCTGTGAAACGGCGATTCCCCCCTTTCCATTGAAGTTGGGGGGGCCTCCTTCCCCACCATTCCGGCCTATTATTGATAGGGATTTAACCGATGCTGAAGGTTGCTTGCTTACCAAGCCACCCACTTGAGAAGCTAGTCGCCAGAAAGAAGCGGCGAGGACGCGAAGCTGTCTACGAAGCTTCCCTCCCCCCTGTAGTCGAAGTACTCGGCGCTACTTTGATTCAAAAGGTAACCGACGGTTCCCGACTTTCTCCGGTTTCCGCAACCGTAATCATTTGTCACTCCGATTACTTCATCCATCAACCTTTTTTTCAATAGCGGTACGCTCTAAAAAAAGTCAAGGATAAGCTTGCATTCTAGAAGCGGTAGCTTCCCGCCTCCTTCATTTCTACTGCCTCCTTCGGTGATAAAAGTGCCCTTCCCTTTTCTAAAATGCCCGATTGGTCTGCCTCAGCAAATGTACAAAGTGGACCGCTGTTTGGCTTACCCTCTTCTTCCCATTCGGGTTGGGTTGACCCAGAAGTCAAGTAAGAAGGAATGGAACCACTGGAGAGTCGTCCGCAGTTCACACTTGGGCAAAGACGACTGACTTTGTTTGGAAGCGGAACACGAACCGATTTCCGCTATTCCGGGTTCTTATTGAGCGTAGCGAAATCAAGGTTTATTATAAAGTAAGCGAAGTTTCTATGGTGTTCTACCTTTGCGTAGTCTCGGTCCACAGTGGAAGGCTCCGTACCGACGCCTCACTACTACTTAATTAATGGCTAAGCGATTTCATAACCCCTTAACCAGCTGACCTTACTTCGTAACCTTAACGTACTTTCTTTCTTACTATATCATAGGCCTTCGCCACTTCAAACGGGCGCTTCGCCCTTTCTTTTTTTTATTAGAAAAAAACGGGGCCTTACTTATTCTGTTCAGGGAGGATGAAAGACAAAGAAAGGGATCCGGGGGCTTATTGATCGGAGAAAGGGAAGGGACTTATTGGACCTAACTGAGAAAGAAGGAGACAGAAAGGGGTCACCTGACCTTATCTTGAGTGAGAGAGGCAAGTCGCAAGGCAAAAAGCTTAGTCGTTTTCAAGTCTGAGGGTGAACGAACGGGATTTCTATGTCATTCAGTGCCTTAAGTCAGTAAGTCAAAGAGTACGAATACCTGCTCTAGTACTAATACCAGTACCAGCAGCATGGCATTCAGTAAACAAACTACTCTCCCAAAATAGACTAGCAGCGGCAAGATAGTCCGTCTCTTCCCCCTGCTTCATTCATAAGTAAGATCGCTTTCTCCGCTCCGGGACTTTCCCTTAAATCAGTTAGTTAACTGGGTATGAGAAGGCCCCCCTTCTAGTCTATAGTAGCCCTTCTTCCTCCAACCCTGAGTTCCAGTGAGACCAGCCGAGCCAAGCGAGTCCAATAACAGCTTCGTCAATAGCAGAGGATATCCCTCCAACAGCTAAATTTGAGGATGGCACTTGCACTTGGGTTGGGAGCTTTCCCTTCTCTATGGCTAATTCCTCGCTGGCCGATCGCCTTTCACCTGGTTCTATTAAGAAAGAAATTTCCCGGTGTGAGCTTCTAATTCTGACAACAGCTAAATCTAGGGCACTGCATAAGGAAGAAGGAGGAGATTCCCTGGTATGAATTCAATTGATTGGGCATTTCTCTTGGAGCGATGATTCTTGGCCACTTCCTATTAAGATAAGGTTTACCATCCGAAGTCTTTGCTGCTGTTAAAGGATTTGTTTCGCTACGCCCCTCTTCCGGAGGCCTTTGCTTCGTGATTAGGAAGCTGATTTGTGAAAATCCTCATATCCTTTCTTCCGGATGAACGAATCAGACTGAACCACTGTATAATTTTCAGCTGCTGGCAAGGAGCTACTCTTTCCCTCCACTCCGGGCTGGCAAGCTTATATCTCTCGATAGCTGCATCGGATCTTTCCGGAAAGCTGGGCAAGGTGCGAAGCGAACTCATATCGTCGTATACCCAGGGTGCGTAAGCCTTCTGATCCTACTTTGTCGTTTAGATTATGCCAAAAAGACGGGGAAAATGATCAACTGTCACATTTTGATGCCAGTTTAGGGCTAAAATGAACTTTCATCCAAAAAGACCGAGAAAACGCTCAACTGGCAGGATTGAACTGTCACTAAAGAGGGAAAAGTGATTGCTTCCAATTTTCCCGATAAAATGGCACATTCACATTGAAGATAATAGGCTGGCAGGCTGTGGGCTTGAAGGAAGAGAAGAATTCAAGGATAGCTTTGGTAACTCTTTTCCCCACAATGCTCCAGCTGGATTGAAAGAATTCAGCAGTCAAACCGTCAGGTCCTTGTGCCTTATTTGTTTGCGATTGTCTTCTTCACATCATCAGCCGTCATAAGAGCCACCAGTGCAGATCCTTGCTCATCAGTGAGAAAATGGCTTAGCAATGATCTGATCTCTTCAGTGTCACCACCTCAACCATTGCTATCTGCAGTTCCAAGGAAATTATGGAAATGCTGCAAGAATTCCCCTTTTTAATCAAAGCAGGTTCCTCAATCTCCTGTAGCAGAGGTGATAGAGTTCTGCTCTTAGCAGCTTTGGCTTTGACAACTCTGTGAAAATAGCTAGTGTTTTGATCACCAGCTTCAAGCCAGTTTACTCGGGATTTCTGTTTCATAAACTGCTCCTCGGGCAGGACACTTGCTTTCTATCTTTGAATGGTTTACCCACAGACCAGAGGGTTAAGGCTCTCACCTTCTTTTCAAATCAAAGAAAGAAGAGCCCTTCGATTCGGGACCTTTCCCACCTCCCTCCGTTTTTAGGATGAATTTCTTTTATCCTTTTTATTTTAAGCGTACTTAACCTGAACCCTGTCTATGAGTAAAGCAATCTTTGGAATCTTTCCTAATCCGCTTTCTCTTTTTCTTATGCCTTGGGAGCCCAGTCTTTAGGAGAAGCAGCTGCTCACTCGTGACTAAGGAATGAATGCCTGGTTATGTCAAACTATCCTCAATCTCTTTCCCCTATCGGAGTTGGAGATAGGTACACGCGTAATAAAAGAAAGCTTTGACAGATCCATCGATCACGTTAAGTGCACATAGCCCCTCTCGGTTGGTCGCTTTTCGCCCTACCTCTTTCGCTAAGACCCTTGTCCTGTCCCTAGATATAGCACGTTTAGGAACCTATCATAGAGATTGTGTGCCAAGAGTGGGACATTTCTCTTAATAGTAAAGGCTCAACTAGAGATCTTCTTTCGGTTCTTCCTTTTCTAACCTGAGAGACCCGCTACTCAGTTTTTTCCATTCGCTACTTTTTGTAATTAATTATTGCTGAAATTGGTGGAAATGGATCCTATCTATTTAGCGTGGTTCTTCTCTAAAGGAACCCTCGGGCGAAAAAAATCATTCTTCTTCTTCTATCTTTCTTTGTCTCCTCGGTTCCTGGGTGAGTAGAAAGGGGTCGATGAAAGGCCATTCTATCTACGAGTCTATCGGAGAGCCAGTCGGTACGTCGTTACGGATTCATAGCGAAGCCCTTTCTCATTTCAGCCATTGGTGATTGCCCATCTACATCAATAAGAATGAGGCATGACTTCTTTTCCAGTAGCTATGCCTGAACTGAACCTCGTACAAGACTTTCTTTCCGGCCTTACGCTTCCCAGTCTCAGGAAAAGAATAGCTCTTTCGGTCAAAGTCGATAAGGATCAAAGTCCAATAGCTAGGGTGGGATTGTCCTCTGTTCTCAACTCGGGAAGGAAATAAATAAGCATGGATTCACCTATTCCAGAAAGGAATATGCACTTATTCGCTTTTAGATTTAGCTTTCGAAAAAGACAAGGCCTTACAACAGCAACAGCTCATTCCCGGAAGAAAAAGAAGAGGATTCTCAGCCCGCCTAGAGTATAGCTTCCAGCTCGGCTAAGCAAGGACTCCATCCTAAGTAAAGCAGTCTGAAAGAAAGATGCCACTTTCACAATTTAGAATATGCATTTTCCTGGTACACCAAGCCTAAGCTGCTCAGCCGTTGAAGCGACCTCTAAGCCAAAGAGATAGTCTATGGCGCAACCCCTACTGTCAGGGAGAGGGTCTTTGTCCTCGAGGGAAGGAAGCGTAAGCCAAGCCAGCTTAACTAATGACTGGTCATTGTTACCGAGTTCGTTCCAACGACTACGACCGAGCCTTTTTTCTTTTCATCCTTAGCGCCTCGGTCTAGAGAACTCCAATATTTACGGATAGGGACTTCCCATTTGTAATTAGCCTTGTCTTGACTAGCCTAGTAGCTCTGGTTGCTGAACTATTGATGAAGGCTTGTCGTAGATCAGCTTTTATTGACTACCGGAGATGGCTTTATTGCCATTTCTTTCTTCGCCGACCCGCCTCCCGCTTAGAGCATGAAAGGGGAGAAGGCAGAAGTCTTACCTGAGTCAGCCTTAGGCCTTAGGGGAGTCACCTTCCGATCCGGATTCACTTTTTTTTATTTGATTCATACCCGGCTCAAAGCGTAAAGGGCTTTTCCTGATTAAGAAGCCTAGAAGGCAGAACTCTGAACTAAGCCCAAAGGCTAGATCCCATTTCAGTAGTTCAAGTAGAGATTTTAGGCTAGCCAGCTTTCAGTGCAAAGGAAAGATGTATTGATAATCTATAGCATATTCTAAAAGACTGAGCTACCAAGCAAAGAAGTGAAAGGCCTATCATTTATAACAATAGTAGTCCTACCCTGTCTAAGAGTTTGAACAGGTCTAAGAGCTAATCATTCTACCCGTTAGAATATTTATAGCAGTAATAAGTAAGACCAGTACTAGGATTGGCTTAAGAAGTCAAAATATCTGACTAGCTCCTTTCTTATTCCCCGTAAATGGCATATCCCTAGGTAGACAACTAGTTCTGGGTATAGTGATACAATCTATTGGGTCTAGTCATACTAAAAGGGTAGGTGTAAAGGTACTTTTCTGACCCGGTGAATTGATTGCTGTCCCTCTGGCATAACCCCCTCACCGAAGTGATCAAGCAAGTGACACTAGTTAGAAGGGTAGAAAAAAAGAGCTTCTAGAAAGAAAATGAGTGCTTCTCTGGAAAGGGAGTTTTCCTTAGAGTTCAGGATCCGTTAGGGCGAGGAAAAAAGAGGTGGCCAAGTAAACAATCCCATCTTCCAACAGTAGCTGCTAGTTCTCGACTCCGCTATGACTCTTATTGAATCCACTCCCGATGCCGGAACCGGTGCTCTGATCAGACAGGATCCGCTGTTGATGCCAGATCCAGAGCCGCTTTTTTCCAAGTGCTATAAGGTTCCTCGTGCTGGAAAGGACAGATCTTCTGTCACAGAAAAGTCTAATCCTATTCCAAAACCAACAGCCTTGGGCCTTCAACCCCAGCTCGCACTCGACATGACATGATCTTTGACAATCATGAGTCAGGAGGGTCAGCCCAGAAAGAGACTAGCCGGCCTTGGGTCTCCGGCTCTTAGAAAGAAGCTAAATCCGTCTGCCTTCTACCACGAGTGCGCCCTCACTACACTAATAAGAAAGGAAAGAAAGACATATCAACCAATAAGAAGACAGATAGAACGGGCGCGGAGAATGGAAGATTCACCCATAAACAAAAGAGGAACCCGTAGCTGCCAGACCAGTTTTCGACCTCTTTGCCTACCGCTTGCCGACCGCACTAACTGACCCAAGCCTGCCTAAAAAGGGGAGTATAGGTGCCTTAGTCACTCTTTGGCTGAGTCTCATGCCCTGGCTACCGAATTGTTAGGCAAATTCATGGGTGTCGCCATTGAAGAGACTCCCATGAGTTTGAATCAAGAAGCCAATGAAATGGCCCCGGGAGTCAAACTGCCAGAGAGAATCTTTCAAAAACTCATTACAGTTCAAAAAGAAACGACCATTGGCCTCAGTTCATGATAGAGAGATCCCAACTCTGGAAGTCATGCAAGTTGATTCTAATGAGTCAGATTTGATAAGTCCTATCATTCACTTTATTAAAAAGTGCAAAGAAAGATAGAAAAAGAAAGCTTAGATCCTTGAGATATGTTCTCATTGAGAACCACCTCTGTAAGAAAAGCGTGGATGGTTTGCGTTTGCTTATTCAATGTTTAGGCTTTGATCTTCTTTTTTTTTATGGCGGAAGTCCACGAAGGGATTGTTGGAGCTCATCAGGCCTGAGTCAAAATGAAATGGGTGGAAGCCATCCCAATCCCATTCAATAACGTAAATAACGAAAAAGTTATAAAAATTCGAAAGGATAATCTCATTCATAGGTTTGGCATTCCAAAAATCATCATTGCCGATCAAGGTAGAGTCTTCACAGGTGATCAAGTAAAAGAGTTTGCTAATATATATTGTTTTTGTTGAAATGATTCACTCAACACCTTTGCTCAGGCTAATGGACAAGCCGAGTCTTCCAAAAAAATAAGGTGAACTAGCTTAGAAAAAATGATCAAGGATAACCCAAGCAAGGATCTGGCATGAAGTGTAGTCAGAGGCTCTCTAGGCATGTAGGACAAAAAGACCTAGTTTCCATTAGGAGGTGGGACAAGAAGCTTAACCATACTTGGCTTTGGAAAGACTTCTGCTCGACACGTTCAAGCTTTTCCGGGAGGATCTTTTTTCCATTTTATATTCCCAGGTAAAAGACTGGGGCAGGTATAACTAAATATCCTGACCCCTGACCCATAGTCTTCATGGATCTGATCTTTCCTGCTATTCCAAAGGAAAGGAGAGTATTCAAGGCGATCAGAGTCAGCATCGGCATAAGGGAAGAAAAAGTGGCAAGAATCATTCAATTCTTCCTCGGCAAGAGCACCCGAATCCGAATTCGGTTTTTGGCCTTGTCAGTATCCCTTTGTGAGTATTCTGCTGAAGACTTTCTCCTTAGTAGTCTCCCACGATGAAAATGGCCCTTGACCGGTGTGGCTAAGCCAATACATAATCACCATAAATTAGTGACGAGGGCTCTCTGCGGCTAAGAATAGAAGGTGGTGTACTAGTTCTCAGTAAGTATTGGAAGAATCCCATGAAATGTTCATCCAAAGAGGGATTTTAGTTAGTGAAAAAAGACCTTCTTTTTCTTTCTTGTTACCTCCTGCCCGCAGCCATGCACTTAATAAATCAATATCATAGGAGTAGTAGCGCTAAGCGAAGCATCAAAGCAGAAGGAGCTTGACACCATTGAATCAAGTGTTGAAAGACTACGTATGAAAAAAGAATCCCCAGATGAGAGGGGGCCCGGGAACTGAACGATGTTAGCGCAAGGGGCTGAAATGAAAAGGCAGGTAGCATTCGATAAGCAGGCAGGTTTGGGAAACTAGCACCTGGTACTAGGTAGGTCGATGGCATGCGGAATACTCCTCATCGGTGGTAAACCATGGGAAGAGCATCACCAACCAGCTCCTTCCAATCTTTTAATAGTATCTGAATGAAGAAGAATGTCGAGAGAATAGTTCAATGCCAGCGAATAGCGTAGGAAGTAACCAAGTTTGAATGGTGGAAAGCCAGCAAGGGAAAAAGCATTAGTTTCAGCGAAGCGATTCTTTACCCCTTAAGCGTAAGAGAAAAGTACTTTCCGGCAAGGTCGGCTAGCGAACCCCGCGACTCCTTTGTCTTTTAGGAAGGGAAGTCTGAGTCAAAGTCATTGTGAATCCTCAGTTTGAAGGCGATTCACCTTCACCCAGCATCTTTGAAAGTTTTAGTCTTATTATTTATCATCTGCCTGCGGCTCTGGCCGGCCCATCTTCCTCCATGTCCTCATCCGAGGTTCAAGCAATTGGTCATCATTCCTGGCCGGCTGGCCGAGGTCGAGTTCCTCCCTTATTGAGAATCTATATGGCTTTCTTCGTCTCTATTATTTGATTTTTCAATAGCCAAAAACTGGACTTTCAGGTCTGCTAGAGGTCAATGTACTAGAGCTCATGCCCAAATAGGGGCTTTCTTTTCTCTTGCATGCGCCTTCCTGCCGCATTCATTCAAATCAAAGGAAGCTTCATCGGGAAGGGATAGGGATGGCGCATTGGCTTGGTTGGCGGCTTGGCTTCGCTATCGCTCATGACTTGGTATAGAGTCCGTGTAGTCGGTGAGTACGAGTACAGCCTATGAAACAGGCTTTGAGTTCCATTACATTGCAAAAAATCATTCCCGCCACTCTCCCTTCCAGTGAACCCCACGTGTCTGCCTCCGGCTTCGAAGCAGTGGGGAAGAAAAGGACTCGGCTTAACTTCACTTGGGTTCGGTTTCCCTTGTTACTATGGGAATGATGGAAGTAGCTCTTCTTCCTCTTAGCGTTAGCGACTCTGAGCTCATAGGGAGCTGGGAATGAGCTTGGTTAGCTGGGACCAAGAAGGGATAGAGTTGAAAGATCGGATTTGATTAGCGCGCCTTCTGCCTGTCCTTTCCGGACTCTGCCGATGGTATGCCTGAGATGGCAGTCTTTCTCCTTGGCTTGTACTCGAGATTGCCTTTTTGTTCGAAATCGATATATTCCTATTGCCTTAGAGAAAGGGAACGCAGGAATGTTGAAGGAATAGAGGCTGTTGTCACAAGAATTGTTCAAGTTGAATGCGAATAATCGATTGAATCCGATCTTTGAAGACTTGAAGGACTAGTGTCCAATCCCGGCCGATGTAGAGTAGTCCCTTTTGGGCAGCACTTCCTCGTAGGGAACTACCAATTGTCCTTCTTTCTTGTGGTGGAACCTGGGATTCACCCTCCCAGAAGTTATTATCGCCAAAACAAAAAAAGACATCTTGAATTTCCCACAAGAGTCAAACTATAATAGTATCCGACTCATATGGCGGCGGGGGCTGCGTTCCCCTCTCTTTCGTCGGTTAAGTGCTGGATGGGGAATGCATCGGTCGGCTATGTCCCTGGACCTCCTGGCTTCCCTGTCACTCACGTCCGAACGTAATCAGAGAAGACCTGCCCAAGCACCACCTTGTGATCATAAAGATGAATATCCAATACAATCACAGGACAGAGTACCTGAAAAAAACCGTAACGTATCAGGGTCGTACGCCTGGAACAGTCGTACAATTTCGGCGATTAAAAAAGGAGTATATCCCTCTCCCTTAGTGTCTTTCCACTTCCCTCGTTCAGGAACAAACCCTTCGCCTAATTCTTTTGAGTCCCGGCCTGGTTTTTCCCCACTAACCAATTACGTTACGACCACTGAACAAACTTGGTTGACGAACATGGTTTATGCGCCGCTAATGTAGCGGCTTGTCGAGCATTTGACAAACTCACACCATCCATTTCAAATAGGACTTGTCCCGTGGACACACGAGCAACCCAACCCGTAGGATTTCCTTTTCCTCTTCCCATTCGTACTTCTGTAGGTTTCCCGGTAATAGGGATATCTGCGAAAACTCTTACCCATATCTTACCATTTTTTCGGAATTGTCCGCTCATAGCACGATGGAAGTGTCCGATTATAGCCCGACGCGCTGCTTCAATGGCTCGATATGAAAGACGACCGGCTCTACAACTTTGAGTGCCATATCTTCCAAAACCAAGTTTTGTTCCGTCTGGTTTGCAACCCCGACTACATCTGCCTTTACGATATTTACTAAATTTCGTACGTTTCGGATATAGCACGTCCCTTTTTTTTTTTACTATATGAAATCCACACTTTGACACCTGAGATTCCGTAACGAGTAGATACTTCCGCAGAAGCATAATCGATTTTCTGGTTAAATACATTACGAGATGTTTTTCCATACTTTCCGCATTCAGTTCTAGCTATTTCTGCGCCTTCTGATCGACCTGAACAACATATACGGATCCCCTCAACCCCTTTTTTCATTACTAATGGAATATCCTTCACTATTCTACTAAAAATGGAACGAAATGATCTTGTTTTCTTTCTCAGTTGAAAAGAGATGTCTTGAGCAATCGGAGAAGCACTTTGATAAACAGATTTGATCTTGACCGACTCAATTAAGGTATTAGTGTTTGTTCTATTAGACAACAAAGATCGCATTTTTTTCACTTCGTTCAAATAAGAGTTGTACCCGTAAGGAATTCTTCTGTTTCTCAGTATGATCTCTATCATCATCTCTATTCCCTTTATCCATTCTCCTATCCTACCTAGGTCTATGAATTTCTCTATCAATTCCATTACCTTATCCTTACCCATGAGGTTCCAACATTTGATCCTTAATTGACCTAGGAGTGGTTCCCGGGCATCCTCAAAAAAAAGGTTCTTATAAATACCAACTCTATCCCTTGGAAAGAAAAAGGTAGCACCGAAGAAAGGAAAGAGCGAGATGGTGGTTTTTGTTGTTCCCGCGAAGCGAAGATCATTCGCCAAGCGAATGAAGTGGGTCAACTTCTTTTTGGCTTCGGCCAAACACTTTTTCTCGCTGGTCGAGCTTTCTACAAAAAAAGCGATGCGAGAACGTATTCTCTTATCTAAGCTTCTTCCCTGCGCATTCGCTCCCCCCATCGTAGATGGTTCAGCCACGCCCGGTGCCACGAAATGATTGAGAACTACGACGGGGTCGAAATGCATTTGGTTCTTTCTATTCAATAAGTATTGCATGACCGAATAATTCAAGGAGGGGCGCACTGCAGGGGGGGTCCTTTTAAATAGATGACTCGTCGGGGCGTCGGAGCGGGACTTCTTGGGGAAAAAGAACTTAAAAAACTTCGTTTTTCTGAAGGAGTCGTCATTTTCTATCAGGAACGCTATGTCATTTACAGCCCCGGCGTATTTCGGATGCTTGAAGGCCCCGCTGACCCGAAGTGATTTAGAAAGATTCTTCTTTATCGATGGTGATCGGTCATGGTATCCATAGCGTTGCTTCTTTTTCGGCCAAATCCTAATTTCGTTTTGCTTCTCCCGGTCGTCGAGCCTGATCGACTCGACTCTTTTCCCTGCCCTCCGGCCTCTCACTTCGTTTCGTTCTTCTTCTGTATTGTAGCTGGAATGAAGACACCCGATCGGCCCTACTTTCCCAAATGCCCACCACCCCTTTCCGGGTCTGGATTTTTCGCGTCGTTTCAGTCGTCGTGGTCGACGGGGAAGAAAGAAATGAATGAATGTTCTTTTGGGAAAATGTATAAGAATACACCTACCGAGACGAAAGCCAAAGGTTAGTCTCGCAGGTGGACGTATCGAACCGAAATAAGATCTCAGATTGACATCTTGATAAACTAATTTACCATAATAATAAATAGAGTCAATGGTGACTCCGCCGTGGGAATAGCCGCTTCTTTCTTGCTTGATAGAGGGGCTTCCATTCACCAACGCAGACTAAAAGTGCTCTCCGAACCGTGCTGGATAGTCACCCATCACACGGCTCTCAAACCCAACCTGTGGTGAATCCCGGGAGACAAAGTAAAAGCGCTTGATCCTTTGCCCCATACTTTGAGATGCTTCTCCCCGCCGATCAAGCAGCGACGCTGCTCGTGCGGGCGTGATAGGCTTAGCTTTAAGCCGCTATCGTTCGGTTCGAATAAGTCAAGTCCCCTCGGTCGGTTCGCTCAGGTGGTCTTCCCTTATCTTATCTAACGTTCAGAGTTGTTCTGGTTTAAAAAAGGAGCACCGGCCGAGCGCCCTGAATGAATAAGAAATGGACAGCAAAGGGAATCAATGATTCTTATTCAACCGAGTTGAAGTTAGCAACATGTCGATTACACACCGGAGGTTGGTAAGAACTGAGGGACAATGCCCCCCTAACCTAAGTGGGCCTACCTGCGAAACAACTGGTACTGGATCGGGGGTGGGGGGGTTGGTTTCGTGCAAGGCCTTCGCAGCAGGAAGAGGCAGTTGTCATTTGAAGGGAAAGGCCCTTTGTATAGGGTTCCCTGCGCACCCTGATTCAACATTTCTATGTTCTTAGTCAAGCCTAAACTTATTGAAAACTAACTAACGCTATAATAATTATAAAAATAGCAACCTTTCGCCTTATAAAACAAAACAAGTTTACTTACTAAAATAAAAAAATAAAGCGGCAACACCTTCTTTCTCAAAGTAAACTTTCTCGCTTCTTGCTTTAGAAAGATTGCAGCGTTAGCGCTTCTTGACTAAGAACATCATAGAAAGTCAAGGCTCCTCTCCTTTTCTACGAATCTACAACTCTCTTTACTGAGCGAGACTCCATCCATATCCCTACTAGTGGTTATATTTCAAATTTTCCATTTTATCATTTGTTTGACAGCCTAAACTAGGCTCCATTTTAGATAGGTTTTCGGTCTTAATAAAAAAAATAGGTCAGGGGCGCGTCGGAACGGTCGGTGGCTGCTTAGTCTCATCCGAGAGTCTAATCTCTTTGTACTTCTTTTTTTTTATTTTTCAAATAAATAAAAAAGAAGGGGGTCGATTTAGGCTCCTTCCCTTCCACTGCATAGCTGCGCTAGCAGGTACTATGAGCCCTCTGTCCCACGCATCTAACCAGCTCGCGTGGTTCACCGGTTCCACCGAAAACTCTCATTTGTTGAAGCGGAGCATAGTGCGCTTTAGGCGCCGAGCGAGAAAGGTCTCTTTCTTCTTTCGTTTCGGTTTATTCACTGATCTGAAACTTAGCACTTGTTTTCTTATTGATTCCAGGGGCGGCGGCGTTCTTGAATGAAGTCTATCCGAACCGAATTAGCACTTCTCAGATCAGGCTAGGCCTCTCCAGCTCCGCTGGGCGCCGGGGCCCTGGATGCGCTAGCGATCGGCACATAGGGAGGGGGTGGTTGCCCGGGTTTCTCGGCCTGGTATCCTGCACCTCGCGTTCATGATATCTACATTCAACTGTGCCCCGGAGACACGGTCGAAGCACGCCCGCCCAGTGTGCTTCTTTCACGACATGCTCTGGTCCCGGGTCTCTTCCAGTGGTCTTCTAGCGTTAGAAGAAGTCGTGTCCGTCCCGGACATCTGCTACGTCCTCCCAAGCTTTTTTATTCAACATATATATATAGGACAAACTGAAGGAAAAGACTGACCCATTCGGTGACTTTCGCGGTCGCCCTCACTGAACCGACTTGAATCTGAACTACGATTCAGATCGAGTCTTACCGAAATAGGATTTCCTTTTCGTGCCATATGCGCTTAGACTTTATTTACTTTTTCCCCTTTTTTCTTCCCGGTTTAATATTTGTTATCGAAAGTCTTCGTTTCCGTGTAGAAGCAAACTCTCCAAATTGTTGACCAACCTTTCCTTCCATGATAGAGGCAAGAAGACTTTCCGGCCAGGCCTTACTATAACCAACCTCACTGATCCCACTCCATCTTTTACACCGATGTATCGTACTCTCTCGACCAGGTCATCATAAGAAAATACTGCGAAATCTTTCCGAAGTGAGAGAAGGAGGGAAGGCGCGCTACAACTAACATAACAGCCAGCTGAAAAACGCTAGCTAGCTAGGCTAGCGCGCAATGGCTTTCTCTGAGAGGGGCTCGCTTCTTCAAGCTCCGCCCAACCTATACAAGGTGCTGCTCGCTTTCTCTCAGCCACCAGTGGCTTATGTAGTGGTCGGCATTCATTCCTACGTGCTCCTCTTTGCCCCCTACTTAAGAATCCAAAGGTGACCTTTGGCTGTTGTCTTGACGCTTTGGTTACGAAAGTTGCCGGGGTCTAGGTTTATGGATGGATTTAGTCAGCGAAAGTCCCTCAAACTCAATCAATATCAACAACATGTCGTGACCGGTTAGGCTTGGTTGATTTTGTCAGAAAAGAAAGTAGGTTTCGGGGGTGGGTTCATTGATTAGTACACCTCCGGTGCTGATAAGGTCGGGACCGTGGTCGTCCGTCTCCGGTTTGCCGGCCGATAAGATCTCTGAGATTGACCAGCCAGCTGGGTTGGTTTGGCTATTCCTTTCTATTGAAAAGAAGGAGTCAGCTGTCTGCGCGAGTCACCTTCTTCTAGGCTCCGCTGGACGACACGGCATTCTCGTTTAAATATAGGCCGGCCGCACTTGTGATGGTTCCCAAAGATCCAATATATATGACCACTTAGGTCTACGTTGCCACGATATTGTTCTATGGAAGCGGGCGGGCTGTTAGAAGTTCGGCCCGGTTTTTTTGGTGTCGTAGGGGAGGGATTGACCTTTTTAACGCATATTCACTCGTACCGGCATGGCCCCACTGATTTGTTTTCGATCGGAGCATCAAGCAGCGCAACCCGGTTCTACTTGACTAAGCCCCGTGCTCGTCCAAGGAGGGAGTTTGCTTTACCCAACTCCCTTTTTGATAACAAGGCAGAAACCCCCGACCCGACATTCATTAGTTTCGAATGCAGAATGAAGAGTGCCCTGCCCCAGCAAGCACCTACTCCTATAAAAATGAAAAGCGTGACTTTACTAAACAAGCAAGAAAAGCTCTTTACTAATAACATAGAAAGGGCTTTTCTCGCTTGTTGCTTTCTTCGCATGCTTGAGCGCATTAATAGAATACATATATAATATAAAATGAACTTGAGTTTTCAATAAGGCTCGCGTAGGGGCGCTCACGTTTTTTGGCTTACCTAAAATCTAAGATTTTGAAGTTGGTAAAGACCCACCCCTTGTTTCAGTCAGAATGAGTCCCCGGGACCCCGGGACATTGGCTTCCGCCAACAGTGGACTATTAAGGATCGCATCCCGCGCATATTCTACATTATAGCCTGCAACTGATTCAGCTTCCGCTTCTGGGAGATCAAACGGAGCTCGATTAGTTTCTGCTAGACGAGAAATGAAGAACATAACCAATACAGGGAACAAGGGAATACCGGACCATATCTGCTTTTGCGCCATGACAATCTCACTCGAATTACGGGGACCTACACATATTAGTACAGTATACCGGGGTCCCCGGCCAGAACCACACGTGCAAGTTTCCCTGCATGTGGCTCGTCCGCGCTTTCCGAGGCGCTGCCTGTGACTCAGCATGGGAGAAGGGGGCGTCACACTTTCGTGTTTAGAGCATTGTCCGAGTGAGTGAATAGGCAGCGCCTACCAAGCAAAGCTTTCTTGAAGAGGCTGGGCTGGTTCCTTTTCGGCGCCCGCATTTGATTTAGATGTTGGGGCAAGGCAAGCCCCAGGAAAGTCTAGGCTCCCAGCTCCATCTCGGCCGGCATCCAGCTCTCGAGGGGGTGGGGTCCTGGAGCGAACTACTCATTGCTGTCTTGCCCCAACCCAAGGCCGTTAAGGTTGGTGAGGAGCATTGTTTTGAGGGAGGGAAAGCGTGGTTGACAAGCCACTTCGAGGAAGCGACTGGAGTGCTTTCATCAAATGATGCATATGGGCTGAGCCATTCCCATCCCAAGTGGTGGCCCGATTCGGCCTGGCCTGGTCGGGAAGAGATTCACATAGAGACTTTTGCTCTCCGGGAATCTCTTTCTATGTTAGCTAGCGGGGGCGGGCTTTCCTATGATAGTCCCGCTGCGGCCTCTGACCGTCCGTTACGTCTCATCTTGATTTGGCTATACTTGTATGTAGCCAGCTATGTTAGCTTCACATGAGATAGCCCTTTTTTTTAAGGCTAAAAACTCAT